GAATATAATAAGATTGAATAGACAATTGGCCTTTACTTCTTTTATTACTTTATTTATTAGTTTATAGTTATATATTATAGTTATATATATTAACTTAGATTTATATATAATTTATATATATATATCTAAAAGTACAAAAATGAATTTTGACTTTTCAATAACCTCTAATCAAGAACGGGATAGGGCGTCTTCAATTATTTCATAGAACCAATCGGAGACGTGGCTCGACTGGGAAAAATGGGAACGAAATAGGGGTATGCGATAGATAGTGATCTATCTTAATTCTATATTCTATATTTTTTAACTTTTTAATTAATGAAATGAAGGACAACAAAAGAAAAAATGGGTTTGTTTTATTATTACTCCATGTTAGTAACATTCCTTTGATACTTCAAGGACTGGTTCCGCATATTTTACTGGTGCTTAATATTTTCCGATTATCCTAGAAATCTTATAATTATAAGAACTTGTTATAATTGGATTTATTGGATTGTTTTATCAACGGGGTTGGGTCAGAATCACCCTTTGACTCTTCGCTAGTGATTTTCTTATTTATTAGTATTAGTGAACAATAATTCCTTCATATTCAATATTCATAGAGATAGAGGACATAATTCACATGGATATAGTAAGTCTCGCTTGGGCTGCTTTAATGGTAGTCTTTACGTTTTCCCTTTCACTTGTAGTATGGGGAAGAAGTGGACTCTAGAAGTACTACTAATTGAATTTAGGAATCAAACTGTATCAATTTTTTTTTATAGATCGTTCTGTTCTGCAAAGCCTTTATTTAGTAATTTAGTATTTAGTTGAATTTCACTATTTCAAATTCAATTTTAAAATTGAAATAAAAAAAATCTTCGTTTCGAAATGAAAATTATAGTGGACTCTAGTGGAGTAATGTATTCTATGAATAATATATGAACTCTTTCAATCAAACAAATATTTCAATTATTCCCATTTCGTATTTCGAAAGTAAAAGAAATACAAATGGGAGGAAATTGATTCCAACCGTATTCTTCATAACTTTTCTACTTCGATAAACCGACTCTTACAAAAGTTATATATGGGCGATGGGGAAAAACGGAACCTTTTTTTATTTGACTTTTTAGTTGTTTCCCTCTTTCCTGTTCAAAGAGAAAAGAAAATAGTTCTGTTATTACATGGATAATGGATACACATTTTTTATGGGAAACAACATAGTGGTTGTCCAACGAGATACTACACATAATAAAATATAAAATATTGTCTTGGGCGAGTCGCGTATTGCGCACTTACCGCTTGTTTTATTATTTTATCAATTTTTTTATGCTGTGCTTGCTTTATTGAGCTCATTTCATGGCATGGTTCAAACGTTAAAAATAGGTGAGTTTTACTAATCCTTTTCAAAATCCGAAGAAGTTCCCATGGAACCCCCGGGCCCTCTACCAACTGCTCAATCAATTACTTCTTCGTCGGAATGCTAACAAAAAGATTACTTTTTGTTATTTTATTTTACCCATACCCTTTTTTCTTTCATTGATTTTTTTCTTTCTTTCAATGGATATCGGGATTCATATTAAAAAGAATCCGAAATCTAGGAATTCAAATCGTAAGAATAAGAGTTGTCTTTCGATTATTTCAGATTAATTGGAATCAACACAACACAAATCAACTAGATGAAGCAAAGAAATATAATTGGGACACGACACTATAGTAATTATATATATGGAATTGATATCGATATATATGAAGATAATAATGTAGATTGATATATATTAAATTAACCTGTATCTTCAGACAGTAAACTTTATACAGTACAATATTAGATAGTATGGTAAAAAGATTCATATTTCTCTTTCTACCATACTATCATCTCTCATAAAATACTGCTCTCATAGAATACTGCTGATTCCAGTTCGCTCATTTCATTTAAGACGCGAAATTGGAATCTTTTTCATTTTTTTTTTTTCTTCAATCATTGATAAGAACTAAAAAGTCAAGTTTAATTCAAATTAATCGCCTTGACTTACTGTTTTTACGTATATTATAAGTAAAAAAGCAGTAGGAACTAGAATGAACAGTGCAGTAGCAATAAATGCGAGAATATTGACTTCCATAATCTCATCGTTTAGTTTTTATTTAATTCGCAATAACTCGGGATTTAATCCCATAGAGATGAGAAATTTTTCGTCTGTAAATTCAATGGGATGAATTACATCTCGATGTAATCGAATCAGATCAATATCATGAATAACAATATCTGAGCTATCAAATCGATTCATCGTCAAGAATTGAATAGTATAACATAGGAAGATCTTTTATCCATACCGTTGATTTCTGATCCAATCAAAATTTCCTTTACTTTAATTTCAATTTAAAAATAAAAAAGAATTTCATTTATCTTTTTTTTTATCATTCTTTTATACTCTTTCTTTTATATAACTTACTGCCTTCCTTGTACAATCAAGGGAAAAAAAAAAAGAGGGATCCTATTGGGAATGAAATTCTGACATTTGTACTC